TTCTCAATACAATTTCTTTCAAATTCATTAAAATTTCATGGACTGATTCTTGAATACCTACTATGGTAGAATAGTCATGTGGAATTTTCTCAGATTTTGCGCGTGTAATACATGTTCCTTCTGTTTCTCCAAGCAAAGCTCTTCGCATTGCAATGCCTATTGTGTCGGCTTGACCTTTCATAAGTGGAGACAGAACAAAGCGTCCATAATAAAGACGCTTACTGTCTGCTCTTGATTCAACACACTTCCACTGTAGTGTCCGAGTAGATACTTTTACTTTCTCTCGAACCATAGTAATATTATTTGATCAGATCTTTGAGTCATTTATTTCTCTTGAAATCTCTTCAATGTTTATTTCTACACCCGTCTTTTTTTAGGGGGTCTGCAGCCATTATGTGGCATAGGGGTTACATCCCGTACGAAACTTAAAAGTATACCACTTCTACGAATAGCTCGTAATGCTGCATCTCTTCCGAGACCCGGACCTTTTATCATGACTTCTGCTCGTTGCATACCTTGATCCGCTACTGCTCGAATAGCATTTCCTGCTGCGGTTTGAGCAGCAAAGGGTGTCCCTCTTCTTGTACCCCTGAATCCACAAGTCCCAGCGGAGGACCAAGAAATCACCCGCCCCCGTACATCTGTAATAGTCACAATGGTGTTGTTGAAACTTGCTTGAACATGAATAACGCCTTTTGGTATTCGACGTGCACTTTTACGCGAACCAATCCGCCCAGTCCTACGTGAAACACTTTTTGGTATCGATTTTGCCATATTTTATCATTTCATAAATATAAGTCAGATATATGGATATATCCATTTCATGTCAAAACAGATCTTTTATTTTGATTTGTTCATCGGTTCCTTTAGAGAGTACCTTTTCGAAAGATTATCCTTGTCTTTGTTTATGTCTCGGGTTGGAACAAATTACTATAATGCGTCCTCTCCTACGGATCAGTCGACATTTTTCACAAATTTTACGAACGGAGGCCCTTATTTTCATAGTTGTTATTCCTTAACTGAATTGCGAATCTACTTATTGGAAGAAAATAAGTTTCTTGAAATTTTTGAACAGTGACTTGTATCCTCATGAAAGGAATGTTGAAAAACCGCCTAATCATTCGAATCCTTGTTGTGGAGTCTATAAATTATACGCCCTCCATTTGAACCATAACGACTTACTTCAATTTTGACTCTTTTGGCGCTATCTCCAGGTAGTACACGTATAAAACTGTGTCGAGCCCTTCCTGAAACATAACCTCGAATCTGACTTCAGTATATAAACGAACCCGGAGCATACCACTGGGAAGTGCTTCAGTAATTAAACCTTCATGAATCCATTCATTTTTCTTCTTTCATTCCAGGCAAAACCCCCTTGAAGTATCAACTAATGTAGGAGGAGTGATATTAGACAACTTGTCTTTTTTCGTTTTTTCACATTTTTTCACAAATTAGGAAGTTCCGGATATAATTCGGGTACCAGAAAGATTACCATATATAACACAAAATTTCTCCGCCAATTCTTTCTAGTCGAGCCGCACGGTCTGTCATTATACCCCGAGAAGTAGAGATAATTACAATCCCCATCCCGTCTAAAATTCTCGGAATTCGTTGATAGTTCGAATAGATTCGGAGACCAGGTCGACTGATTCGTTTTAAATTTAAACTGGTTCTATATGGTCTTTTCCTATTCCTTCTATGTCGTAGGGTTAAAACCAAAAAAGATTTGTTGTTTTCCACAAGTTTCCTTACGTTTTCGAGAAAACCCTCTCGTAAAAGTATTTTAACAATGTTTTCGGTGATGTTAGTAGACGCTATTCGAACCGTTCCTTTTCTATCCATGTCAGCATTTCGTATAGAAGTTATTATGTCAGCAATAGTGTCCTTACCCATGATAAACGCAAATTATTGTTACTTCCGAATTTTTATATAATCAACATGTTCGTTTTATTTATGAAAATTATTAAAAGTATATGCGTGAGACATAATCTACTAATTTATCTATTTTAATTAAAGACTATCACTCTATCGCGATCTCGTATTATAATACCTCAGGTGCTAATGAAACTATTTTAGTAAAATTTAACTGTCTCAATTCCCGTGCGATCGCGCCAAAAACTCGAGTTCCTTTTGGATTTCCTTCTTGATCAATGACAACTGCAGCATTGTCATCATATCGTATTATCATACCGTTGTCACGCTTGAGTTCTTTACAAGTACGTACAATTACAGCTCTGATCACTTCGGATTTTTGTAGAGGCGTATTTGGTACTGCTTCCTTGATCACAGCAACAATAACGTCACCGATATGAGCATATCGGCGATTACTAGCTCCTAGGATTCGAATACACATTAATTCTCGGGCCCCGCTGTTGTCTGCTACATTCAAATGTGTTTGAGGTTGAATCATATCATTTTTTTAATCTGTTTTTTTTAATGTAAAGTAAAGCAAAGGACGAAGTAAAAAAAAAAAAAAAGAAAACCTGCAATTGTTTTTTTTATGCCCAAGACTTCTTTCCTTTGGTTCAACATTCCTATCCAGAAATAATGAATTGAGTTCTTATAGGCATTTTGGACGCCGCTATTGAAATAGCCTTTCGAGCTATATTTTCGGCTACTCCACCCATTTCATAAAGTATTCTACCTGGTTTAACGACAGCTACCCAATATTCGGGGGATCCTTTCCCCGAACCCATACGAGTTTCCGTAGGTCTTACTGTAACTGGTTTATCTGGAAATACACGTACCCATATTTTTCCCCCACGGCGTACATTTCGTGTCATTGCGCGTCGCCCTGCTTCGATTTGTCTAGATGTGATCCAAGCGGGTTCAAGTGCTTGAAGAGCATATCTACCGAAACAAATACGATTACCTCGATAAGAAATTCCTTTCATTCTTCCTCTATGTTGTTTACGGAATCCTGTTCTTTTGGGGTTATAGTTGATGGGTCTTTCTCAATTCCATCTCTACTACAGAACTGGACGTGAGAGTTTCTTCTCATCCAGCTCCTCGCGAATGAAACGACTAAAAAAGATTTTATCCCGATATACATATATTTAATAAAGAATATACTGAATCATAGGATTCTTTGAAATTTCATCTAATTAATCTATTCGAAATTTAGATATCGTGTTTAGTTAGATCTATATTATAGATCTATAATTAAACATGTATTCTATTTATAGATAATGTCAATGTCGTTTTTTTTATAACGTTATAAAAAATTATAACGTTATAACGAATCTTTCTTTTGTTTTGCCTTTACGATCGACCAAAATTTATCAATCCAATAAAGTAAAACTTTCGCGGGCGAATATTTACTCTTTCAATATCTATTTCAGTTCTAGGGTTAGTCCACGACCTCTCCGAATAAAAGAATAGGTTCCTGGTCCGTTCCGCCATCCCGCCCAATGAATTATTAAGATTCATTTTCAATAGAATCTTCTGCATTCACGGGTTCCATCGTTCCCATTGCTTCTTGATTAATGGTTAGGTCTTAATTCTCCAACGGAGTCCTTAATGAAATTTGTTCTTAAGTCAATTTTCTCAGTCTTTATTGGCTCGAGGCTCTTGATTTTTTTTCTATGAGCGGATTCATCTAACTATGGATGAATCATTATTAATGCTTATTACATTGCTTTTTTTTTATGAGATGACTCATAGACCTTACATATTGGAGTTCTATATCAGTGATATTTTCTTTCTTTCTTCTCTCTTTCTCTCATCCTTCCATTTATCCCTTATCCGCATACTTTTCTATTTCGCTTCACAACTTATAACTTCAGAACTCAAAATCAGATTGGTTTTTTTATGCAAAGTTTATGCAAAAAAGGATTTCAGTTGCTACAAAGATATAACCAATATTATATCTTGACTGCTTCTTTGTATCCAGATAATGCGAAGCAATGAGTTGGTTATTAGTGTTATAAGTTATTAGTTCATACGTTCATGCTATGGCTCGGTCCTTTTTTTTGAATCCTAGTACTAAAACTAAAAAACCCAACGAGTCACACACTAAGCATAGCAATTATATAAAACGATTAATCGATTTTTTATTCAACCCTATAGAATTTAGAATTGCTCATTTTTGTTTTGATTGAACATCAAAAAAATGAAAGAGTTTGGTCTTTTTTGGTCTATTTCCATCGCGGGGTAGAATGTAAAGACACATAAAGTCTTATTATTCTGCGGCTACAAATATCCAAATCTTGATTCCTAATACCCCGTATATAGTTCGAACTGTATAGGAACAATAATCAATTTTAGCTCCAATGGTTTGTAGAGGAACCCTACCTTCTCTGATCCATTCGACGCGTGCAATTTCTTTTCCGTCGATACGCCCTGCAATTTGTACTTGAATTCCTTTTGTATCCGCCTGTTCCGTTAATTCAATAGCTTTTTTCATTGCTTTGCGAAACGAAACTCTATTCTTTAATTGTGCCGCTATAAATTCTGCAAGAATATTAGGGTGTCCATACGGATTTGAAATTCTTGTAATAGCAATGTTTAGTTTTCGATTCACACAATTAAGTTCTTTTTGTACATTCAGTTGTAATTCTTCGATTCTTCGCGGTCGATTTTCTATTAATAATTTTTGAAATCCTATATAGATTATGACTTGAATTAGATCGATTCTTTTTTGAATCTCTATCCGTGCAATTCCCTCAACACCGGAGGATATTCTCATATTTTTTTGTACATAATTTTTAATACAGTCTCTTATTTTTTGATCTTCTTGTAGACCTTCAGAATAATTTTTTGGCTGTGCAAACCAAAGAGAATGATGACTTTGTGTTGTACCAAGTCGGAAACCAAGCGGATTTATTTTTTGTCCCATAAGACCCACTACTAACTACTATATGTATCATGAGATGTCAGATTTGTGTTCTTATTTTTATTTATATTTATCAATCCAGGTTTTTTTGAGCACATGAAAAATTCTTCATATTCTTCATAGAAGGAGATATCTTTCAAAACAATAGTTATATGACAAGTGGGTC